AAAATGTGCAATATTGAAATATTGTGATAGACGCAAATTTGATGGTGAAGTAGCAATGCCCGAAGGTTTATCCTGTTTCCGGGGGGTTTACAGGAGTGATAGAGATCTTAGGGGTGTTGGGGGGTAGGGGGGTTTAACGCGCAAAAACGGAGGGGGCAATATTATTGGGTGAAATTGCTCGAGGTAAAAAATTATTTATGCACTTGATATCCTTATTTGTGGATTCATTAATGATATAAGTTTTAACACCATGCACATTTTGCCCGGGGAAAACATTATTTGTTATTACACCATTATAAATATATGTTCAACCTTCATTCAGTTATTTTATCGTTGCACTGGGATGTAAGGTGAAAGGAAGCTAAAAAAGGAAAACCAACTGCCCCTTAGCGAGAATGCCCGGCATGTGGGGTAAAGGTTAATATGTATTACCACCATTAACTTATGCCTGCTGAAGTTCATTTATATGGGGATTCATTGCAACCTAAATGACCCTGAATTAGGAACCAAATGCCAGGAATAATTCAGTTAAGTGCTACCCCCACAGTCTATTGTCCCTGACCATCAAGAATACAATGCATTTAGTAATCATTCTTTGGTGGTTTCTTACTACATTAATATGGTGCGATTTTCACTTGTAATGGTGGTTACTTGGTATATCTGCTATTTGATTTCATATTTTTAGTTGTTTATTTCAAGTAAATGGTCTCGTTACTTTAGAATTCAATATTTTATATTTTAATGGTTTATGTAAAGTTTGATTTAGTCGATAGTATTACCTGAATGGTGTGTACCGACGAATGGTGTTAATACATAGCATTGCGTATCACTCGTATGTTTTCTCTTAATTTGGTGTGGCGTAGTTCAAAGAATAGTTTAGTTTAGAATCCTGGCTTTGGGAGTCAGGGGTAGGAGTTAGAATCTCCTTTCTTTGATAGCACTAGGGGGGACTTTAACCTCCGACGTCCGGTTTACAAGACCGGCGCTCTGGCGCTGAGCTACTAGGGCATGTTCATTCAAGGGCTTTATTTTCTAGTCAGCCTGCAAGGGGGGTAAGGACTAGGAATAAGAAGAAGTAAAGGAAGGAGGCTACTTGTCCAATGATGATGAATGGGTGTTCTACTGGTATTCCACCGATTCATGTTAGGATCATTACATCTGCAACTAGCATTCAGAATAGGAATTGGGTGATAGGTCGGAAGGTTAGACCTCGTTGTTTGGATGTATGTAGAATGGGAACTACTATAAGTACAAGGATAGAGGATAGGAGGGCTAGTACTCCGCCAAGTTTGTTTGGGATTGATCGGAGAATGGCGTAGGCAAATAGGAAGTATCATTCAGGTTTAATGTGGGGAGGTGTTACTAGTGGGTTTGCTGGGGTGAAGTTGTCGGGGTCGCCGAGGAGGTTAGGAGAGAAGAGTGCTAGGGAGATTAGGGCTAGTAGTAGAGCGACGAAGCCTAGAAGGTCTTTGTATGAGAAGTATGGATGGAATGAGATTTTGTCTGCGTCCGAGTTTAGGCCAGCAGGATTGTTTGAGCCTGTTTCGTGGAGGAATAATAGGTGAATAATTGTTATGGCTGCGATGATGAAGGGTAGTAGGAAGTGGAAGGCAAAGAATCGAGTGAGGGTGGCATTATCAACTGAGAAGCCACCTCAAATTCATTGTACGAGTGTATTTCCTACGTATGGTACAGCGGATAGAAGATTTGTAATGACAGTAGCTCCTCAGAATGACATTTGACCTCAAGGTAGGACGTAGCCTACGAAAGCAGTCATCATGACTAGTAGGAGGAGAACAACTCCGACATTTCATGTTTCTTTGTATAGGTATGATCCGTAGTATAGTCCTCGGGCGATATGCATGTAAATGCAGATAAAGAAGAAGGAGGCGCCGTTAGCGTGTATATTACGGATTAATCAGCCGTAATTAACGTCACGGCAGATGTGTGTAACAGAGGAAAAGGCTGTTGCGATATCAGATGTGTAGTGTATAGCTAGGAAGAGTCCAGTTAGGATTTGTGCTGCTAAGCAGAGTCCTAGAAGTGAGCCAAAGTTTCATCAGACTGAAATGTTGGAGGGGGCAGGTAGGTCAATTAGTGCGTCGTTGGCGGTTTTAAGGAGGGGGTGGGTTTTTCGTAGGCTGGCCATTAAGGTTCTTGTAGTTGAGTTACAACGGTGGTTTTTCAAGTCATTGGTCCTGGTTAGAATCCGGGCAGGAATTATGACCTATTTCATGTCTTTGTTTTTATTTGGGTTAATTCTGGGTTTGGTTGCAGTTGCATCTAATCCGTCTCCTTATTTTGCTGCTTTAGGTTTGGTAGGGGTGGCAGGGTTAGGATGTGGGGTGTTGGTTGGGTATGGGGGTCCTTTTTTATCTTTGGTACTATTTTTAATTTATTTGGGAGGTATATTAGTGGTTTTTGCCTATTCTGCGGCGTTAGCTGCGGAGCCTTATCCGGAAAGTTGAGGGAGTCGGTCGGTAGTGGGATATGTTGTGGCTTATTTGATTGGTGTTTTATTAGTTTCTAGTTATTTTTGAGGGGGATGATACGAGGTTTCTTGGGTACCGGCGGATGAGCTGAAGGAGTTTTCTATGTTCCGTGGTGATGTTGGAGGAGTTGCGTTGGTATATTCTTTAGGTGGTGGGATGTTAGTGATTAGTGCTTGAGTGTTACTTTTAACTTTATTTGTGGTGTTGGAATTAACTCGGGGTCTTAGTCGGGGAGCACTTCGGGCTGTTAGGGGAGGGTTAGTAGGATGGCGAGGGTAAGGGTGAGAAGGAATAAGGTTAGGTATGTTTTGATTATACCTTGCTGGGCGTTGCTTGTTGTAGTTACGAGGGGAAGGTGAAGTGAGACTAGGGCTTTGGGTCCTGCTTTTTCTAGTCATGTTTGGTCTACTATTTGACTGGCAATTGATTGGCCTAGGATAAGATTTATTTTGGGGGCAAGTCGGTGGACGACTGCGGGGAAAAATCCTAATATATTTGAGAAGTGATGAGGGGTTAGGTTAGGGGTGGGTTTGAATTGTTTACTTGTTAGTAGAGCAAGTTCTAGGGCGATTAATAGGCCGAGGATAGTAACGATTAAGGCGCTTAGTTTTAGTAGGGGATGTATGGTCATGATTGGGGTTTTGATAGGTAGTGTATTTGAGGTAATAAGGAGGCCAGCGAGGATGCTTCCTCAAGCAAGGCGTTTGATTGGGTTAATTGTTGTTGGGTCGTTTTCGTTGATGGGGGCTAGGGGAGTAAATCGAGGGTGACCCATGGATACAAAGAAGACCACGCGTAGGCTGTAGATGGCTGTGAATGATGTGGCCAGGAGAGTGAGGGTAAGGGCTCAGGCGTTTAGGTAAGAAGTGTTAAGGGCTTCAATAATGGCGTCTTTTGAGAAGAAGCCTGCTAGGAAGGGGGTACCTGTTAGGGCGAGGCTGCCGATTGTAAGACAGGAAGATGTGACGGGGACTAGTTGGTGTATTCCTCCTATTTTTCGGATGTCTTGTTCGTCATTTAGGGCGTGGATAATGGATCCGGAGCATAGGAATAGTATGGCTTTGAAGAAGGCGTGGGTGCAGATGTGTAGAAATGCTAGGTGGGGTTGGTTAAGTCCGATAGCTACTATTATTAGGCCTAGTTGGCTGGATGTTGAGAAGGCAACGATTTTTTTGATGTCATTTTGGGTTAAGGCACATGTGGCGGTGAAGAGGGTAGTAAGAGCTCCTAAGCAGAGGCAAATTGAAAGGGCGGTTTGGTTATTTTCTATTAGTGGGCTGAGTCGGATTAGTAAGAAGATGCCTGCAACGACCATTGTACTTGAGTGCAGTAGGGCAGAGACCGGTGTAGGGCCCTCTATTGCAGAGGGGAGTCAGGGATGTAGTCCAAATTGAGCTGACTTACCGGTGGCAGCAAGGATTAGGCCTAATAGGGGGACAGTTAGGTCAAGGTTTTTGGATGAGGCAAATATTTGTTGTATTTCTCAAGAGTTTAGGTTCATGGCCATTCATGCTATGGCCAGGATTAGTCCAATATCTCCTACCCGATTATATACTACTGCTTGTAGGGCTGCAGTGTTGGCGTCTGCTCGGCCGTATCATCATCCGATAAGGAGAAATGATATAATTCCAACTCCTTCTCAACCGATGAAGAGTTGGAATATATTGTTGGCTGAGACAAGGATAATCATGGCTACCAGGAAAGTAAGTAGGTATTTAAAGAATTGGTTTATGTTGGGGTCTGCGTGCATGTATCATGATGCGAATTCTAGAATAGATCAGGTTACGTATAGAGCAATTGGGATGAAGATGATGGAATAGTAATCAAATTTGAAGCTGATATTGATGTCAAAGGTTGAGGTGTTTATTCAGCTTCAGTTGGTAATAATTGTCTCTGCCCCTTCGTTGAGAAATAGGAAAAGGGGAATTAGGCTAACAAAAAAGGCTGTTTTTACAGCGTCTTTTACGTGTGATAGGGCTCAAGAGTTTTCTTTAGGAGTGGGGCTAAAGGTTGTGAGTAAGGGGTAAATTAGTAGTGTAAAAATAATTAGCAGGCTTGATGTTATTATTAGTGTGGTAGGGTGCATAGCTTTTACTTGGAGTTGCACCAAGAGTTTTTGGTTCCTAAGACCAACGGATGAGCTATTATCCTTTAAAAGCGCGAGGGAGCCTCGGGATTTAACCGAGGTGGATAAGAATTAGCAGTTCTTTCTGCTGTCATGCCTCTCTCGGTGGATAAGGGGATTTTAACCTCTGTCTTTAGAATCACAATCTAATGTTTTTGTTAAACTATATCTACAAGCAATTCATCCTCAGATTAGCTCAGGTTTGAGAATGAGTAAGAGGAGTGGGATTAGGTGAAGTGTTATTAGGAGGTGTTCGCGGGAGTGGGAGGGTTCTAGTGTAATAATGTGTGGGGGGAGTGGCCCTCGTTGTGTCATTAGGAACATGTACAGTGAGTAGCCGGCGGTAATTAATGTTCCGGCTCCAGTTAATAGGAGGGTTCATCAGGATCAGTTGAATAAGGAGGTGATAATTATTAGTTCTCCTATAAGGTTGGGTAGTGGAGGGAGGGCCAGGTTAGCTAGGCTGGCAATAAACCATCAGGTAGTTATCAAGGGTAAAATTATTTGTAGTCCTCGGGCTAGTAATATTGTTCGGCTGTGTGTACGTTCGTAGTTGGTGTTGGCTAGGCAGAATAGAGCGGAAGATGCAAGTCCGTGTGCGATTATTAGTAGGAGAGCTCCTGTAAATCCTCAGGGGGTTTGGATTAAAATACCCCCGACTACTAGGCCTATGTGACTTACGGATGAGTAAGCGATTAGTGATTTTAGATCTGTTTGGCGAAGACAAATAGAGCCTGTTATGATGATTCCTCAGAGGGCGAGGATTATGAATGGGTAGCTTAGTTCCTTGGTTAGTGGGTCAAGTACAACGAGAATACGCATTATTCCGTAGCCTCCTAGTTTTAGTAGGACGGCGGCTAGGACTATTGAACCGGCAACGGGGGCTTCGACGTGTGCTTTGGGTAGTCAAAGGTGAACGCCGTATAGTGGTATTTTTACTAGGAATGCAATTAAGCAGGCTACTCATCATAGTTTATCCCCGAGGGAAAGCAGTTGGAGGGGTTTGGCGTATTGGAGAGTTAATATTGAGAGGGTTCCTGTGTTGTTTTGGAGGAGGAGGAGTGCAACTAGTAATGGAAGAGATCCTATAAGTGTATAGAATAAGAAGTATGTACCGGCGTTGAGGCGTTCTGTTTGATTCCCCCATCGGGTAATAATAATAAGTGTTGGGATTAGTGTGGCTTCAAATATTACGTAAAATATAATAATTTCTGTAGCGCCGAAGGCTATAATGAGAAAGATTTGTAGGGTTGTAAGTAGGGAAATATAAGTTCGTTGGCGGTTGTGTGGTTCAGTCTTTGTATGGTTTTGGCTGGCCAGGATTATTAGGGGGAGGAGTCAGCAGGTGAGGACGAGGAGGGGGGTTGATAGTGGATCGGTTGCCATGTAAGGGTTTAGAGTGGATCAGCCTGTTTCCGATGAATTTTTTAGTCAAGTAAGGCTAGCAAGTGCGATGATAAGGCTTTGGTTTAGGGCGGTAGGTCATAGTCATTTAGCTGGTGTAAGTCATACTGTTGGGATTAGCATAATAGTTGGGATTAAAATTTTTAGCATTGTAGGAGGTTTAGGCTTTGTAAGCGGTCGGTTCCGTGTGTGCGTGCAGTTGCTACTAGTAGGGCGAGGCCCGCGCTAGCTTCACATGCAGAGAATGCTAGGAGAAGCATAGGAGAGGCTGAGTAAGCGGTGGAGTCTAATTGTAGGGCTCATAGGGAAAGAGCAATAAATAGGGAGAGTATTATACCTTCTAGACATAAGAGGGCGGAAAGTAAGTGGGTTCGGTGAAATGTAAGTCCAATTAGGCCTAGAATAAAGGCAGAAGAGAAAGTAAAGTGAACAGGGGTCATTAGGCAATTATGGACTTAAACCATAAGTTTTTGAGCCGAAATCAAATGTTTTTATTAGACTAACTGCCTATTCAGCTCATTCTAACCCTCCTTGAGTCCATTCATAGATGAGGCCTAAGGTGAGTAGAAGAAGAATGGTAATTGCTCAGGTGAATGTGAGGATGGGAGAGTTTAATTGGTCTCCTCATGGAAGAGGTAGGAGGAGTGCAATTTCTAGGTCAAAGAGAAGGAATAAAATAGCAACTAGAAAAAAGCGAAGGGAAAAGGGGAGTCGGGCTGTTCCCAGGGGGTCAAATCCACATTCATATGGTGATAGTTTTTCATAGTCCGGATTTATTTGGGGGAGCCAAAAGGAGACGATTGTTAAGACAACGGAAAGGATGGCGGCGATGGTGATGATTATTAAGACCAGGTTCATTATCTTTCCTTGGAGTTTAACCAAGATCGGGTGATTGGAAGTCACTTATATTAACTTTATACTAGAAAGATTATGAGCCTCATCAGTAGATGGAGATGTAAAGGAATAGTCATACGACGTCTACAAAGTGTCAGTATCATGCGGCTGCTTCAAATCCAAAGTGATGTTCGGATGTAAAGTGATATTGGACTTGGCGCAGAAGACAAACGGCTAGGAATGTAGAGCCAATAATAACGTGGAGGCCGTGGAAGCCTGTGGCTACAAAGAATGTAGACCCATAGACTCCGTCTGCGATAGTAAAGGGGGCTTCATAGTACTCTATGGCTTGGAGGAAGGTGAAGTAGAATCCTAGTAAGATTGTTAAGACAAGGGATTGGATTGCTTGTTTTCGTTCTCCTTCTATAATGCTGTGGTGGGCTCAGGTTACTGTGACACCGGAAGCTAGGAGTACGGCTGTGTTTAGGAGGGGAACTTCAAAAGGGTCTAGGGTAGTGATTCCAGTGGGGGGTCAGCAGCCTCCTAGTTCGGGAGTTGGAGCCAGGCTTGAATGGTAGAAGGCTCAGAAAAATCCTAGGAAGAAGAATACTTCTGATGTAATAAATAGGACTATTCCATAGCGGAGCCCTTTTTGTACTGGAGGTGTGTGATGTCCTTGGAATGTTCCTTCTCGTACGATGTCTCGTCATCATTGATATATAGTAAGGAGGAGAAGTATTGTTCCAAGAGCTATTAGGGTTGTGGAATGGAAATGGAATCAGATAGCGAGGCCAGAGGTTATTAGGAGGGCGGCTACTGCGCCTGTTAGTGGTCATGGGCTGGGGTCAACTATGTGGTATGCGTGTGCTTGGTGGGCCATTAAACGTTTTCTTGTAGGTAAAGACTTAGGAGAAGTACGAAGACGTATGCTTGAATTATAGCAACGGCGACTTCAAGAAGCGTTAGAAGAAAGAGCAGAGTGGCTGTGAGGATGGCGACTGTGGGTATTAGGGGGAGTAGAACGAATGCGGCGGTAGCAATTAGCTGGATGAGAAGATGGCCTGCTGTTAAGTTGGCGGTTAGTCGAACACCCAGGGCCAGTGGTCGAATAAATAGGCTGATAGTTTCGATAATAATAAGTACTGGGATTAGGAGGGTGGGGGTTCCTTCTGGTAGTAGGTGGCCTAGGGCATGTGTGGGTTGATTTCGTATTCCAATAATTACAGTTGCAAGTCAAAGGGGAACTGCAAGGCCCATGTTGAGTGAAAGTTGTGTAGTTGGAGTAAATGTATATGGTAGAAGACCAAGTATATTAAGTGTAATTAAGAAGATTATTAGGGAGGTTAAGATGGTGGCTCATTTATGTCCGCCTAAATTTAGTGGTAATAGAAGTTGTTGAGTGAAGCGGTTAATAAATCAGCCTTGAAGCGTCAGAAGACGGTTGTTTAGTCATCGGGCTGATGGGGTTGGGTAAAGCATTCATGGGAGGGCTAAAGCAAGGGCAATAAGTGGAATGCCCAGGTATGTGGGGCTCATAAATTGGTCAAAAAAGCTTAGTGTCAAGGTCAGTTTCAGGCTTTGGTTTTATGTACTTCAGCGCTTTGGGCTGAGGGTTCGTTGGGGAAGGTGTGGGCTAACACTTTTGGAGGGATTAGTGTAAGGAAAATAAATCAGGAGAAGACTAGAATTAAAAATCAGGGGGCGGGGTTGAGCTGAGGCATGTCACTATGGGTGGTCGGGAGTCACCAGTCTTTAGCTTAAAAGGCTAACGCTATATCCTGTTTAGCTTCATAGTGTAAGCGTCTTCAAGTATTATAGAGGATCAGTTTTCAAAGTGTTCTAGTGGGACAGCTTCAACGACGATGGGTATAAAGCTGTGGTTTGCGCCGCAGATTTCGGAGCATTGACCGTAGAATACACCTGGGCGGGATGTAATAAAGGCTGTTTGGTTTAGTCGGCCAGGCACTGCGTCTATTTTAACGCCTAGTGCTGGAACTGCTCATGAGTGTAGGACGTCTTCGGCTGAGACTAGAACACGAATAGGGGATTCAATTGGGATAACTATTCGATGGTCTGCTTCTAGGAGGCGGAATTGTCCTGGGGTAAGGTCTTGGGTAGGAATTATATAAGAGTCGAAGCCAAGATCCTCGTAATCAGTATATTCGTAGCTTCAGTATCATTGGTGTCCTATTGCTTTAATAGTTAGGTGTGGGTCATTAATTTCATCCATAAGATAAAGAATTCGTAGTGAGGGGAGGGCAATTAGGATAAGAATTACTGCAGGGAGTACTGTTCAGATAATTTCGATTTCTTGGGAGTCGAGGATATATTTGTTGGTTAGTTTAGTGGAGACTATCGCCACAATAATGTAAAGAACTAGTGTGCTAATTAGAAAGACGATTATTAAAGCGTGGTCGTGGAAGTGAAGGAGCTCTTCTATAACGGGTGAAGCCGCATCTTGGAATCCTAGTTGAGAGGGATGTGCCATTCTAGCTATGTTATGCCCAAGATACGCGAGAGTTTAACTCGCGACTCCGCCTTGACAAGGCGGTGTAATGTCTTTACTAGTATCTTATGAAGAAAGTGACAGAGTGGTTATGTGACTGGCTTGAAACCAGTAGATGGGGGTTCAATTCCTTCCTTTCTCGTTAGTTTGTCTGGACTTGAACAAAGGCAGGCTCTTCGAATGTGTGGTATGGAGGAGGGCAGCCGTGTAGTCATTCCACGTTGGTTGTAGTTAATTCAACTGATAGAACTTCTCGTTTAGCAGTAAATGCTTCTCAAATAATGAAGAGGAACATGATTACTGCGATTAGGGAAATTAGAGAGCCGATAGATGAAATAGTATTTCATAATGTATAGGCGTCAGGGTAGTCTGAATACCGTCGAGGCATTCCAGCTAATCCTAGGAAATGTTGTGGGAAGAATGTGAGGTTTACACCTAAGAACATTACTCCAAAGTGGATTTTAGTTCAGGTGTTGTGAAGTGTATATCCTGTAAATAGAGGGAATCAGTGTACGAAGGCAGCTACAATGGCAAATACTGCTCCTATTGAAAGGACATAGTGGAAGTGAGCAACTACGTAGTAAGTGTCGTGGAGAACAATGTCTAGCGAGGAGTTGGCTAGGACAATTCCTGTGAGTCCACCTACAGTGAAGAGGAAAATAAAGCCTAGAGCTCATAGAAGAGGTGTTTCTCATTTGATGGCCCCTCCATGAAGCGTTGCCAGTCAGCTGAAGACTTTTACACCCGTCGGGATGGCGATGATCATTGTGGCAGATGTAAAGTATGCACGTGTATCAACGTCCATTCCAACTGTAAACATGTGATGGGCTCAGACAATAAATCCTAGAAGGCCGATTGCTATCATGGCTCAGACTATTCCCATATAACCGAAGGGTTCTTTTTTCCCGGAATAGTAGGCAACAATGTGGGAAATCATTCCAAATCCTGGCAGGATAAGAATGTAAACTTCTGGGTGACCAAAGAATCAGAATAAGTGTTGGTAAAGGATTGGGTCTCCACCTCCTGCTGGGTCGAAGAATGTTGTGTTTAGGTTTCGGTCTGTTAGCAGCATGGTAATTCCTGCTGCGAGCACGGGTAGGGATAGAAGTAGAAGGACAGCTGTGATGAGAACAGCTCATACAAATAGGGGAGTTTGGTATTGGGAAATGGCAGGGGGTTTTATGTTAATAATAGTTGTAATAAAATTAATGGCCCCAAGAATTGAAGAAATACCTGCTAGATGGAGTGAGAAAATAGTAAGGTCAACAGAAGCCCCTGCGTGGGCTAAATTACCTGCAAGGGGTGGGTATACTGTTCATCCTGTACCGGCACCAGCTTCTACTCCGGAAGAGGCTAGTAGAAGAAGGAATGATGGGGGTAATAGTCAAAAGCTTATGTTATTTATTCGAGGGAATGCTATGTCAGGGGCTCCAATCATTAGGGGGATTAGTCAGTTTCCAAAGCCTCCAATCATAATTGGCATTACTATAAAGAAAATTATTACAAATGCGTGGGCTGTAACAATGACATTATAAATCTGGTCGTCTCCCAGGAGAGCTCCAGGCTGGCTAAGTTCAGCTCGAATAAGAAGGCTAAGGGCTGTACCAACTATTCCAGCTCAGGCACCGAATACTAAATAAAGGGTACCAATATCTTTGTGGTTGGTTGAGAAAAATCAGCGGGTGATTGCCACAGGTAAGGTGGCTGAGTTAGGCGGTGGATTGTAACCCCACATACAGAGGTTTAAGCCCTCTCCTTATCAAGCCCTGAGGTGTATATCATGTCAGATTGCAAATCTGAAGAAGCAGACTAATCGTCTGCCGGGGCTTTCCCCCGCTTAGTTTTGACTTTTGCGGGGGAAAGTAGATGAATGCTCTCTGGTTTGGGCGCTTAGCTGTTAACTAAGAATTTGTAGGATCGAGGCCTTCTCATCTAGTAAGGCCTTAGCTTAATTAAAGTATTTGTTTTGCATACAAAAGATGTGGGGTAGAGTCCTGCAGGTCTTATCAGAAACTGGGAGATTTTCACTCCCGCTTAGAGCTTTGAAGGCTCTTGGTCTAGGTGTTATCCTAAGTTCCTTTAGGGGGTTAATAGGGCCAGGGCTGTTGGGGTAAATGGAAGAAGGGAAATTGTTCCTATTATTGCAATGGCAAGGGGCAAGGTTATTTGTGTGGATTGGAGTCGTCAGGGGGTGGTTCCTGATAGTGTGTTGGGGGATATTGTAAGAGTTATTGCGTAGGATAAGCGGAGGTAAAAATATAAACTGATTAGGGCCGTTATGGCGGCAATTGTTGCTGTGGTGGCGAGTTGTTGTTTGGTCAGTTCTTGTAGAATTAGTCATTTTGGTGCGAAGCCCGTTAGTGGGGGGAGACCTCCTAGTGATAGTAGCATGAGGGGGGTGAGGGCGGTTAGGGCTGGGGTTTTTGCTCAGGAGGTTGCCAGGGTATTGATGTTTGTTGAGTTGTTTAATTTGAATACAAGGAATGTTGAGAATGTTATGATAAAATATGTTAGGAGGGTTAGTAGGGCAAGGGATGGTATAAATTGGGTTACTAGCATTATCCATCCGAGGTGGGCGATGGATGAGTATGCTAGAATTTTTCGTAGTTGGGTTTGGTTTAAACCGCCTCATCCTCCAACGAGGGTAGATGTTAGTCCTAGGAAGATGAGGAAATTTGTGTTGTCTAGTTGTAGTTGGAGGATGAGGGCGAAGGGAGCCAGTTTTTGTCATGTGGATAGGATGAGTCCGGTAGTTAAGTCTAGTCCTTGAAGAACTTCTGGTAGTCAGGCGTGGACGGGGGCTAGTCCGATTTTAAGGGCTAGTGCTATTGTTAGGATTGTAGCTGGAAGGGGGTGGGCTACTTGTTGAATTTCTCATTGGCCGGTTAGTCATGCGTTAGTGGTGCTGGCAAATAGAATTATTGCGGCTGCAGTGGCTTGGGTAAGGAAATATTTGGTAGTTGCTTCGATTGCGCGGGGGTGATGTTGTTGTGCTATTAGTGGGATAATGGCTAGGGTATTTATTTCTAGTCCTATTCAGGCAAGTAGTCAGTGGGAGCTTGCGAATGTAATAGTTGTTCCTAGGCCTAGACTAAATAATAAAATGGTTAGGATGTAGGGGTTCATTAGTAAAGGAAGGATTTTAACCAACATGTTTGGGGTATGGGCCCAAGAGCTTAATTTAGCTGACCTTACTAGAAAGTGGTGTAGTGGAAGCACTAAGAGTTTTGATCTCTTAAGGATGGGTTCGAGTCCCCTTTTTCTAAGGAGTTGGAGGGATTTTAACCCTCATGATTCACTCTATCAAAGTGGCCCTTTAATTCAGGCACAAGTCCTTTTGGGTTTAGATTTGTGGGGGGAGGCCTGCAAAGGCGATTGGGAGAGCTAAATGTCAGACTACAAGGGCTAGTGTTAGTGGTAGGAAGCTTTTTCATACTAGATGTATTAGTTGGTCATATCGGAATCGAGGGTAGGAGGCTCGGACTCATAGGAAGACGATTGAGAGGAGGGCAGCTTTAGTTATGAGGTTAATTGCCGTAAGTTCTGGTAGTGTTGGTGCGTGGGAGGCGCCGAGGAACAGGATTGTGGAAAGGGTATTCATTAGAAGAATGTTGGCGTATTCTGCAAGGAAGAAAAGGGCGAAGGGTCCTCCTGCGTATTCTACATTAAAGCCTGAGACTAGTTCGGATTCACCTTCGGTTAAGTCGAAAGGGGCTCGGTTGGTTTCGGCTAATGTTGAGATGTATCATATAGCTGCTAGGGGTCAGGCGGGTAAAATTAATCAAATGCTTTCTTGGGCAGTGTTAAAAGTTTGTAGGGTAAATCCTCCAGCAAAGATAATGACGTTCAGTAAGATTAGGCCGAGGCTAACTTCATAGGAGATGGTTTGAGCGACTGCTCGTAAAGCTCCTATGAGGGCATATTTTGAATTTGATGCTCATCCTGATCCTAAAATTGAGTAGACGGCAAGACTGGAAAGGGCCAGAACGAATAAAATCCCTAGGTTGAGGTCAATTACGGGGTAGGGTATTGGTATTGGAGCTCATAGTGTTAGGGCTAATGTTAGGGCAAGTATAGGGGTGGCTAGAAATAGAACTGGAGAGGAGGTAGAGGGTCGGACTGGTTCTTTGATGAAAAGTTTCACTCCGTCTGCAATTGGTTGTAGTAGGCCGTAAGGTCCTACAATGTTTGGTCCTTTTCGTAGTTGTATATAGCCTAGTACTTTCCGTTCTAGAAGGGTAAGAAATGCAACGGCTAGTAGGACGGGGACGATGAAGGCTAGGGGGTTTAGTAGATGTGTAATAAGGGGTGTAATCATAGTTAAGGAGAGGATTTGAACCTCTATGGAAAGGGCTTAGGTCTTTTGCAATAGCCGGGCTCTGCCACCTTAACATGTCATTTTCTATGACTGTGTGGTGTATGCCCCTTTGTTTGTTTTAGTTGTTTTCATCAAGTGGGGGAAGGGCGTGCTTTTAGCATGGGCCCTCTCTTTTCGGTCCTTTCGTACTGGGAAAGAGCATGGCATAGATAGAAACTGACCTGGATTACTCCGGTCTGAACTCAGATCACGTAGGACTTTAATCGTTGAACAAACGAACCCTTAATAGCGGTTGCACCATTAGGATGTCCTGATCCAACATCGAGGTCGTAAACCCCCTCGTCGATATGGGCTCTGGGAGGGGATTGCGCTGTTATCCCTGGGGTAACTCGGTCCGTTGATCGACTAGCGTCGGATCATTTTTGGTCAGATGTACTGTTTCTTAGAGGTGTATCTCTCGGTTGTAAGAGGGGTGCTCTCATTCCACGTGGGGGTTTTATTTTTCCCCGCGGTCGCCCCAACCAAAGACATAATCAGACAGGGATTCATTTGGGTTTAGTTTTTTGTTTTTAACTGTTCTTTATGATCTGTCTTGTGTCTAAAGCTCCACAGGGTCTTCTCGTCTTATGGTTGTATCCCCGCTTCTGCACGGGGAGATCAATTTCATTGACTGGAAAAAGGAGACAGTTAAGCCCTCGTTATGCCATTCATACGGGTCTTCATTTAAAAGACAAGTGATTGCGCTACCTTTGCACGGTCAAAATACCGCGGCCGTTAAACATGTAGTCACAGGGCAGGCGGGACCTCTTATGCTTTGTTTTTGCAAGAGGCGATGTTTTTGGTAAACAGGCGAGGCTTGTGTTTGCCGAGTTCCTTCTTATTCTTTTAGTCTTTCCTTATTGGCACTCCAGTGTGGGGTTAACGGTTGAATATGTTGAGTGTTCTTCTGGTTTGTTATTTTGTTTGCTCAGTTCCCTCTTTTTTTGGGTCCGGTAATGGATCAGTGGGTTAGTCCGTTCTGATGTACACGTGTGCGTGGAGAACGTCAAATACGTTCTTATTACTCATATTAGCAGGATCTCTCACATGGTTGCATGGGTAGGCCTGATACGGGGTAGGGGTGTAAGATTAATATATCAATATATGGGGTTTAAAATTGGGTGGTATGTCTGAGCTTTAACGCTTTCTGTTGTGGTGGCTGCTTTTAGGCCCACTAAAACATTTATCCTTGTTTATTATGATCTTTATCCGCCTATAAAAGTTGTTTCTTTTTTCAAAGGAGCTGTACCTTCTTTGAATAACTCTTCTAGTTTTCCGGATACGTGCATGAATGTTTCGGTTTGGTCTAGAAATCTAGGAGGCTGAACTTAAATTCATTTCTCAGGCAACCAGCTATAACTGGGCTCGGTAAGTCTGTCACTTCTACTCGAAGCTCTTCCCACTCTTTTGCCACAGAGACGGGTTGGCCCCACTATGGGCTGTCTTGGAGTAGCTCGTCCAGTTTCGGGGTACCAAACTAAAGGGCTCTTTGCTTGGGTAGTACTGGCTAAAACATGATGCAAAAGGTACGAGTTTTAATCTCTGCTTTTTTTAGCTTGGATGGTTTGTTTCATTTCTTTTTCAGCGTTCCCTTGCGGTACTATTTCTATTGCTCGCATAGTTTCTTTTCTGTCGCACATACTAGGACGGAAAAATGGTTTGTTTATTTTGGGGTAGGGTTTTTGAGGATATTAATAATTAGTTGTTAATCTGGTGGGTGGGCTAGCTTTTGGGCTTCAGGGTAATCCGATTTGCACGGATGTCTTCTCAGTGTAAGGGAGGTGCTCTTCTGCCTAAGCTATACTCTGATGTGATTCCAAGTGCACCTTCCGGTACACTTACCATGTTACGACTTGCCTCCCCTTTTCATGATTAACGGTTTAGGTTTAGTCTGGTGGGTTGAGTTTGGGGAGAGTGACGGGCGGTGTGTGCGCGCTTCAGGGCCGGTTTCAGTAGGACACTCTATTTTCTACTTACTATTAAATCCTCCTTCAAATACGTGTTTCAGTGTATTATTCGTGTTCCCTGAAATAGGGAATGTAGCCCATTTCTTTCCTTTCCATGCGCTACACCTCGACCTGACGTCTTGGATTTTAGTCACTTTTGCTTACTATAAGACCTTCACAGGGTAAGCTGGCGACGGCGGTATATAGGCGGGTTAAACTAGGAAAGGTGAGGTTGAACGGGGATTATCGGTTCTAGAACAGGCTCCTCTAAGTGGATCTAAAGCACCGCCAAGTCCTTTGGGTTTTAAGCTATTGCTCGTAGTTCCCGGGCGGATAGCGGGGTGGGGTGCTATCTATGTTTATGGCTAGGCATAGTGGGGTATCTAATCCCAGTTTGTTACATAGCTTTCGTGGGTTCAGGGTTAGTAAAGCCACTTTCGTGGTGGTTCTTCATGCCTTCGGGTACGTATAACAGTTCTGAAGGTGTTTGGCTTTAGTTTGTTTTGTTCTCCCTAACCACTCTTTACGCCGATATGTTATCAACTTGGACCTCTCGTATAACCGCGGTGGCTGGCACGAGTTTTACCGGTCCTCTTTGCTTTAACTAAGTCAAGTTTTCACTTATTGCTTAATATTTATCACTGCTGAGTTCCCTTGGGGGTGTGGCTGAGCAAGGCGTTTTGGGCTGCGGGGGCGTGCCTGATGCCTGCTCCTTGTCCCCGGGCAGGGGACTGAGGGCATTCTCACGGGGGTGCGGAGACTTGCATGTGTAAGTTTGGCTAAAGCTGATAGTAAAGTCAGGACCAAGCCTTTGTGCTTACGGAGCTTTTAAAGGCTCATCTTGACATCTTCAGTGTCATGCTTTGGTGTTAAGCTACGCCAGC